TTCTCTTAATTTCAATTTTCTATTTTTTTTTTTCGTTGCATCAGAATCCTATTTTTATTTGTATTTTTTTTGATTCAATCAAAAAAATAAAATACAAATTAAGTAAGATATGTATGATATCTTCTATATATAGAATATAGAGTCCATAAATTTAAATTGAAATTGAAAGGGTGTATAAACAGAACTTCTTTTGATTATGATTATCTCATTGGTTACGAAATTGGATTGCTAGCTTCCACTCGTGTTCTAGCTCGTCTGAGAGTTAGATTTGCTTCAATTACTTGTCGTTTTCCTTCCGCCTTCTTGAAATTAGCTTCTGCTATTTCAAGAGTTTGCCGAGCTTCTTGTGGATCAATGTCACTACCCCTCTCAGCATCATTTACTAAAATAGTGATTTCATTATTGCCTATTCTAGCAAAACCACCCATCAGAGCCATTGTTAACCATTGGTCGTTAAGGCGTATTCTTAAAATCCCTATATCTACCGCTGTGGCAGTAGGGGCATGGTTTGGTAATACACCGATTTGACCATTATTAGTAGGTAAAATGATTCCGTTTACTTCTGAATTCCAAACACTTCGATTAGGAGTCAGTACACAAAGATTTAAGGTCATTTCTTTAATTGGCTCTCCATTTCTAAGTTCATAGCTTTCGCGGTAGCTTCGTCGATGTTACCTACCAAATAAAAGGCCTGCTCAGGAAGACCATCTAATTCTCCGGAAAGGATCAATTGAAACCCTCTAATTGTTTCTGCTAGACCAACATACTTTCCTGGCGAACCTGTAAATACTTCTGCTACGAAAAAAGGTTGGGATAAGAAACGTTCAATTTTTCGTGCTCTTGCTACAGTTAAACGATCTTCCTCCGATAATTCGTCCAACCCAAGAATAGCTATAATGTCCTGAAGTTCTTTGTAACGTTGTAAAGTTTGCTTAACTCTTTGTGCAATTTCATAATGTTCCTCGCCAACGATCCTAGGTTGGAGCATAGTTGACGTTGAATCTAACGGATCCACTGCTGGATAGATCCCTTTGGCGGCCAATCCTCTTGATAGTACGGTAGTAGCATCTAAATGGGCAAATGTCGTGGCAGGGGCGGGATCGGTCAAATCGTCTGCAGGTACATAAACTGCTTGAATCGAAGTTATGGACCCTTCTTTTGTAGAAGTAATTCTTTCTTGTAATGAGCCCATTTCAGTACTAAGAGTAGGTTGATAACCCACAGCAGAAGGCATTCTACCCAATAAAGCAGATACTTCCGATCCTGCTTGAACGAAACGGAAGATATTGTCAATAAATAGAAGTACGTCTTGTTCATTAACATCTCGGAAATATTCCGCCATAGTTAGGGCAGTCAATCCAACTCTCATACGAGCCCCTGGCGGTTCATTCATTTGACCATAGACTAAGGCCACTTTTGACTCTGCAATATTTTGTTCATTGATAACTCCAGATTCTTTCATTTCCATGTAAAGATCATTTCCTTCACGAGTACGTTCACCTACTCCGCCAAATACGGATACGCCCCCATGTGCTTTTGCAATGTTGTTGATCAATTCCATAATGAGTACGGTTTTCCCCACTCCCGCTCCTCCAAATAGTCCAATTTTTCCTCCGCGGCGATAGGGGGCTAAAAGATCTACCACTTTAATTCCTGTTTCAAAAATCGATAATTTTGTATCTAACTGTGTAAAGGCGGGCGCAGATCTATGAATAGGAGATGTTGTGCGAGTATCTACGGGACCTAAATTATCAACGGGCTCCCCAAGCACGTTAAAAATGCGTCCAAGAGTTGCTCCGCCGACTGGAACGCTTAAAGGAGCTCCTGTGTCAATAACTTCCATTCCTCGCGTTAGACCATCTGTAGCACTCATAGCTACAGCCCTAACTCGATTATTTCCTAATAATTGTTGTACCTCACAAGTCACATTAATTGCTTGACCAGTCGTATCTCTACCCTTAACTACTAAAGCGTTGTAAATATTCGGCATCTTGCCCGGAGGAAAAGCTACGTCCAGTACCGGACCGATAATTTGAGCGATACGCCCCAGGTTTTTTTTTTCAAGTGTGGAAACCCCAGGACCCGAAGTAGTAGGATTGATTCTCATAATATATAGTAAAGTATGTCGAAATTTTTTTGTGAAAATTATCGAATCCAAAAAAAAAATGTCCGATAGCAAATTGATCGATTAATTAAATAAGAATAGATAAGATTAGCAATCCACTTTGTTGGTACCATCCAAACGAATCTAATTCAATTGTTTATTTTTTTTTTTTTTTAATTTTTCTATATATATTCAATTGACTAAAAATCCTTAGAAAGTCTTTTATTTGCCTATCATTATAGACAATCCTTTCTATATTATCGATGGAAATCGAACCTGAACTCTAAACTTTCTTTTTTTTTATGATTCATTATTTCTATCGAACTGGGACTTAGGTTCGTATTTAGTATATAGATTGATGTCTAGCCTATTCTTTTACCCTTTTAGGATGGAATT